ATATGATAAAAATTATAATAAATATTTTAGTGTTATGTCTGAGTAAAGTAATAAATTGTAAATTTATTTATGAAAATAAGTTTATTTTCTAACACTAATAATTTAAATATTATTTTATAGTTTAAATTAAAATATTAAATTGCAAATTTAAAGTAATTTTAAAAAAAAATTAAAATATAATAAGATTTATAAAATAAATTTTTTTATATATTAAACTTTGAAGGTTTAAAGTTTTAAAATTAACTTAAAATCTTATAATTTAAAAAAAAAAAATTATTAAAGATAAAATTATTCCAAAATATAAAAGTAAAGGTAGTTTTTTAAAATTAATAAAATTAAATTTTGTAGAGTAATTATTGAAAAGTTTAGATTTAAATATAAATAAAAATATTGTTAAATTTATTAAATTAATATAAATATAGATTAAAATAAAAGAATTAATTATTATTAAAATAAAGATTAAATGTAAATTTGAGTTTAAGATAAAAATAAAAATTCTTATTCATTTTATAAAAAAAAATGATAAGGGGGGAATTCTTGCTAAATTAAATGAAAGCATTAGACAAATTAAATTTAAATTTAAAGAAGAAAAATTATTAAAAAAAAAATTAGATGATATTTTAAAATAATAAAAAAAAATGCAAATAATTAATAAAATTAATCTGTAAATAAATATATAAATTAATCAAAATAAATTTTTCAAAAAAATTAATAATAATATTCATCTAGTTTGATTAATTGAAGAGTATGTTAATAATATTTTAAAATTAAGTAAATTAATTATTTTAAAAGTAGATATAAAAGAGGATGAAAGAATTATAAAATATATAAATATAATGTTTACTTCAATAATTGATAATATATAAAAGGGAATAATTTTTTGAATAGTTAATAAAATAAATAAAGTATCTCATGATATAAATAAAGAAATTAGCGGTATTCAAAGATGAAATGGGGGGATTCCTAATTTTAATATTATAGAAATTAAAAAATTTAAGTTAAAAAATCTATTATTATAAAAAAAAAATGTATTAGTAATTAATGAGAAAATTAATATTAAAGATGCAATTACTTGAATAATATAATATATAAAAATAATTTTTTTATTAGTTAATTTTATACATAAATAACAGATAAATAAAAAATTATTAATTTCTATAAAAAATCATATTATAAATAAATCATAAAAAAATAAAGGAATAAAAGCAAAATTAATTAAATTTCAAATAATAAAAAATTTATTAAATATATTAAAAGAAATAATGAAATAAATATATATAATTAATAATTTAAAAAATTAATTATAACAAAAATATATTTATTTAATTAATAATTATTATTTTTTAATATATTTTAATGTAAGGAGGCATAATAATTTTTGAAATTTTTTGTAATAGTTTAATTCTATTAAATATAATTTTAAATTTTATTTATAATGAAAATATTTTTAAAAAATATATAATTTATTCTATCAAAATAATCCTTTTTCAGGCATATCATTTATAATTATACATAAATATATATAAAATAAGAGAAATTAATCTATATTTAGGGTATGAACCTAAAAGCTTTTGTAATATTTAGCTTACTTATTTGTTTGTATAATAATTATTAATTATTTTTATTTTTAAAAATTATTATATCTGATAATTAAAGTTTAATAAATTTAAATTAATATTATATATATATATATATATATATATATAAATTATATTTAATAAATTTATATTTATATTTATAATATAATATAATAAAATAAAATAAATTAATTTATATTTAGANTGATTATTAATAAATTATTAATTTTAATATATATTTAAATATAAAATATAAAAAAAATAAATAGTTAGGGGAGAATTAGTTATTAATTTTGTATTTATAATAAGGGGAGAATAGTTTTATATAATTAAAATAATGATTTATAATATTTATTAAATATTTAATATTATTGATTATTAATAAATTATTAATTTTAATATATATTTAAATATAAAATATAAAAAAAATAAATAGTTAGGGGAGAATTAGTAATTAATTTTGTATTTATAATAAGGGGAGAATAGTTTTATATAATTAAAATAATGATTTATAATATTTATTATATTAATAAATAAATAATTATGGATAAAAAATTATAAAATAAATTTTTTTTTATAAATTTGTTTTTTAATTTAATATATAAATAAATTTTAGTAAAAAAATTAATTTATAAAATTTAAATAATTTTAAAATTATAAATAAAAATTAATTAATATATAAAATAGTTATTTTAATGAAAATTATTTACAGAAATTTAAAATAAATATTAATAAATAAAAGTGCCAGCAATTGCGGTTAAACTTAGAATATAAATAAATTTAATATAATTATTAAAAAAATATTATTATTTAAAATTTATTAAATTAAAATTTTTATTTATGGTGAAATATAATAAAAATTAAAAAGATTTAATTATTTTAGATTAAAAATAAATTTAAATAAATTTATTAAAAAATTAGGATTAGATACCCTATTATTTTTATGAAAAATTTTTAATTAAATATTAAATGTAGATCATTAAAAATAAAAAATTTGGCGGTATTTTATAATATTAGAGGAACTTGTTAAATAATTGATAATCCACGAGTAGAGTTACTTAATTAAAATATTTTTATATATTGTTGTTTGAAAGTTATATTAAGAGATAAAAATTAATAAATTTAATATATAATTATAATTCAAATCAAAATGTAGAATAATTAAGATTATAATGAGTTACAATTAATTTAATTAATTTAAATAAGATTTTAATTAAATTTTATATAAATATTGGATTTAAATGTAAGCTTATATAAATTTATAGATTGAATTTTTTTTAAAATATGTACAAATTGCCCGTCATTTTCATTAAAATAATTTGTGAGAAAAGTCGTAACAAAGTAAATATATTGGAAGGTGTATTTAGAATTAATAATAATTAATAAATTAAAATTTTAGTTTAATTTAAAATAATTCATTTACATTGAAAAGATTAATATTTAATTTTTAATAATATAATTATATTAAAATTTTAATTAATAAATTAATTTATTAATTTTTGAATTTTAATTAATAAAATAAAAATATTTTTTAAATAAAATTTTATTAAATAGTTAATAAAAAAAATTTATTTTAAATATAAATTTTATATTATATTATAGAATATAATAATAATTTAAGTTTAAGTAATGTAATTAAAATAATTCTAATTTATTATATTTTAAGTAATGTAAATGAATTATATTAATATATAAAAAAGTAAATTTTATTTATTGTACCTTTTGTATCAGGATTTATTAAATAAGAATTTTTAGATTAATAAAATTTCTCGATTTAAAAAGAGTTAAATAAATAATGAAAGTTAATGTAGAATAATTATTTTAAATATTTATTTAGGGAAGAAATTTTAATCAATTTTTTTGGTATCTAGTTTTTTTTGATATAAATTTAATTTAAATATAAATTATTACAATTAAAATTATATTTAATTATTAAAAAGTTAAATATAAAAATTTATATTAAAAATTTATGGGATAATCTATAAATTAATTTAAAAATTAAATTAATAAATTTTTTATTTTAAAAATATTTTTAAAATTTAAAATTTTTTGAAAAAATTTAATAATTTATATATTAATCCTTATTTATTTTTAATAATAAATAAAATAAATATAAGTAAGGTATTAATTAATTTAAGTAAATAATTTAAATATTATATTTTAATAAATTAAAAAAATATTTATAAAAATAAAAATTATGAATTAATTATGATCAAATTAGTATAAAATTTATTAAATATAAAAAATTAAACAAAAAATTTAATTTTATTAAAGGAATTAGGCAAAAATTTTATTAAATTATTATTTAGTAAAGTTAAGTTCACCTGTTTAATAAAAACATGGTTTTATGATTATATTTTAAGATTTGTTCTGCTCAATGATAATATATTAATTATTAAATAGCCGCAGTATTTTGACTGTGCAAAGGTAGCATAATCAATTGTCTTTTAATTAAAGACTGGAATGAAGGAATGAATGAAATTTAAACTGTCTATAATAAAAAATTAAAATTTAAATTTTAAGTTAAAATGCTTAAATGAAATTATGGGACGAGAAGACCCTATAGAATTTTATATAAATTTTTAAATAATTATATGAGTAAAAAGATTAAGTTTAAAATTATATTTTATTGGGAGGATAATTAAATTAATTTAACTTTATTAATTAAAATAAATTATATATATATATATATATATATATATTAAAACATTAATTTATGAAAAAATGAATAAATTTTTTATTAAATTTATATTAGAATTAATTACCTTAGGGATAACAGCGTTATATTTTTTAAAAGATCATATTAAGAAAAATGTTTGCGACCTCGATGTTGAATTAAAATAAAAATTAAATGAAGAAGTTTAATATTTTAGTCTGTTCGACTATTAAAATTTTACATGATTTGAGTTAAGATCGGTGTAAGCCAGATCGGTTTCTATCTATAATTATATGAAAATAATTTTGTACGAAAGGACTAATTATTTAAAATAATTTTTTTTATTAAAATTAATGAATAAAATTAAATTAAAAATTTAAAAATTATTTATTTATTAAAATATAAGTTTATTTTAAAAAAAAAATTAAATAATTATTATAAAAATTATAATAAATAAAATAAATAATATTACTTTGGCAGATAAGTGTATTAAATTTAGAATTTAATTAATATATATATATATAAATATTAAAATATATAAGTAATAATTTTATATGAATTTTATCAGTATATTAAATTAAATATATTAAATTTATTAATTTTATTAATTATATTATTAGTAGGAGTTGCTTTTTTAACTTTGTTAGAACGTAAAATTTTAGGATATGTACAAATACGAAAAGGCCCTAATAAGGTTAGAATTATTGGTATTTTTCAGCCTTTTAGAGATGCAATTAAATTGATCAATAAAGAATTATTTTATGTTTATAAATCTAATTATAATTTATTTTATTTATGTCCTGTATTAAGGTTTGGTGTTATATTAATAAGATGAATATTATTTCCATATATTACTAATATTTATTTTTTAAATTATTCCATATTATTGTTAATTTTATTGATATCAATTAGAGGATATATTATAATTTTTATGGGATGGTCGTCTAATTCTATTTATTCAATAATAGGGTCAATACGATCTGTATCACAAATATTATCTTATGAGGTGAGATTTATTTTTATTATTTTAATTTTAATGATTATAAGAGAGAGTTATTCATTTTTAGATTTTATAAATTATCAGGTTTATGTTTGATATTTATTAATTTTTTATCCATTATTTTTAATATATTTCATTAGAGTATTAGCAGAGTTAAATCGAAGTCCTATAGATTTTATTGAGGGTGAATCAGAGCTTGTATCTGGGTTTAATATTGAGTATTTTAGAGGGGGTTTTACGTTGATTTTTTTAGCTGAGTATGGCATAATTATTTTTTTTAGATTTTTAAGAGTTTTATTATTTACAAATTTATTAAAATATTCTAATATTTTTATATTTATATTTATTATTATTATAAGATGTTTAGTAATTTTTATACGAGGTTTATTACCTCGTATGCGATATGATGAATTAATATATTTATGTTGGAAAATTATTTTACCAATAATTTTATTATATGTATTATTAATTCTTAGATTTAAATTTTTTTTAATAATAATTATTTAAATTTTTATTTTATAATTTAAAGTTAATAGAAAATTTAATTTATATTTCTTTCTTATGTTTTCAAAACATAAACTTTAATCAAGATCATTAACTAAATAAAATAATTATTAATTAATAATAAATTTTAAAATTTAATTTTATTTTTAATATAAATTAAGCAGAATTAAAAATTAGTTTATCTCATATTTTTAAACATATAAAAGAAAATATAAAATATATAAAATAAACATATGATATGATTTGAGTAATAACGATAAAAGGATATTCGATAACTTGAGACCCTGCTCAAGTTAAAAGGATAAATGTATTAGTAAAAATTCAATATATAGTTTGATTAATTGGGTAAAATGTGAATGAATTAAATTTATTATTAATTAAAGGTAAGAAATATAAAATAATAATTGATGATAATAGAGCAATTACACCTCCTAATTTATTAGGAATTGAACGTAAAATTGCATATGCGAATAAAAAATATCATTCTGGTTGGATATGAATGGGAGTAACTATAGGATTTGCAGGAATAAAATTATCTGGGTCTCTAAATATATATGGATATTCAAGATTGATAAATCAGAAAAAAAAAAGAAAAATTATAAATCCTAGAATATCTTTAATTGAAAAGTAAATATGAAAGGGGATTTTATATAAATTTCTATTAATTCCTAATGGATTTGATGAACCTGTAGTATGTAAAAAAAATAAGTGTAATATTACTATTATTATGATAATAAATGGAAGAATAAAATGAATTGAATAAAATCGATTTAATGTAGCATTATTAATTGAAAATCCCCCTCAGATTCATTGAACTATTAAGTTACCAATATAAGGAATTGTAGATACTAAGTTAGTAATTACAGTAGCTCCTCAGAATGATATTTGCCCTCAAGGAAGTACATATCCTAAAAAAGCAGTAGCTATTGATAGGAGATAGATTGATACTCCAATTAATCAAGTATTAATTAGTTTATATGAATTATAATATAATCCTCGTCTGATATGTAAATATATACAAATAAAAAATATTGAAGCTCCATTAATATGAATATTATGAATTAATCATCCTAGTTTTACATTTTGAATAATATGAATAATTCTAAGAAAAGCAAAATTTGTATTGGGACAATAGTGTATAGATAGAAAAAATCCTCTAATAATTTGAATTATTAGGAATAATCCAAGTAAAGATCCAAAATTTCATAAATAAGAAATATTTACAGGTGAGGGTAAATTTATTAAAGATATTTTTATAAAATTAATTAAATTTTTATTCATAATAATTTGTTAGTGGTGATTGGTTGTTAGTTAATTAATTTTACGTATAGAGATAGATTTTATAGAACAGATTTTAATAATAGAAAATAGTGAAATTAATAAATAAAATATTGATCTAATGGTAATATTATTAAATGGGTATTCATATAAATATAAAATATTTTGAAAATTTATTTCATTAAGTTTTATTAAATAATTAGATTCAGAAAAATTATATTTTTTTATTAATAAATAAAATAAATTTAATTTAAAATTTAAGTATAAGAAAATTATAAAATTAATAATAAAAGATAAAAGTATAAATTTATTAAGTTTGAAATTAGTTTGTTCATTAGAAATTAAACTTGAGAAATAAAGAAAAATAATTAATAATCCTCTGATTATAATTAAAAATAATATAATTGAATATAAATAATTAGATTTTCATAGTGATATATTAATACAGATAATTGATCTGTAAATTAATATAAAAATAATAATAATAATAGGATGAATAAGTATAATATTTATAACTAAAATAAATAAATTTATTAATATAAAAAATATGATGAAAATATTAAATATAGATAGTTCTTTATTCATAAGTGATTAATTTGATTTCAAAAAGTAGTTTAAAAAAAAGAACATTAATTTTGGAGATTATTAGTATAATTGTAAATTATTTTTTTGAAAATTTTATTATTTTTACTTATAATTAATTATATTTTTAATTTACAAAATTAATGTTTTAAATTAAACTATATAAGTAAAAAATATTAATTATATTTAATAATTAAGTTAATTATAAATAGAATAATATATATATTAGTGTGTATATTAATATTGATATTTTAATTTATAGATATATATATATGATTATTTTAGTAATATTAATTTTTATATATAAATTTATATTGGTAGTTTTAATAGTAGTAGAATTAATAATTTTAAATATATCGTTAATAATATACATAGTATTTAGATTAGTAAATTTAGAGGTTTTTATAATTTATTATTTAGTTTTTAGGGTTTGTGAAGGAGTTTTAGGTTTAACTTTATTAATTTTAATTGTTCGATTTCATGGGAATGAATTATATTATTTATTTAATATGAAAAAATTTTAAATAATTTTTTTACATAAATTTTAGAATTTAGTTATGATAAAATTTTTATTTATAATTATATTTATGTTTATAATAATTTTAAAAAATATAAAAGTTATATTTTATTATAATATTTGTTTTATTCTGAGATTTTTATTTTTATTTAATTTTATATATAAAGATATAATTTGAATTAGAGTTGGTTTGATATTTGGGCATGATTTTTTTTCATTTTATATATTAATTTTAAGATTATGAATCTTAGGATTGATATTTATAGTTATTCAATCAGATAATAATAAGATATTTAAAGATAGTTATATAAAAAAGATAATAATATTTATTTTTATATTAATTATTTTATTAATATTTTTTTCTTCAATAAATTTAATTATATTTTATTTAATATTTGAGTTAAGATTAATTCCTACTTTTGTAATAATTATTTATTGAGGAATAAATTTTGAACGATTAAAGGCTTCATATTATTTATTAATATATACAATATTTATTTCATTGCCTTTATTAGTTTATATTATAAAATTGTTAAAATTTAATGGTTCATTAGATTTAAATTTATTAATTATATTAATAAATTATGAAATTAGTTTATGAGATTATATAATTTTATTTATAGCATTTTTTATTAAATTACCAATTTATTTATTTCATATTTGACTTCCTAAAGCTCATGTTGAGGCACCAGTTTATGGGTCAATAATTTTAGCGTCAGTATTATTAAAGTTGGGTAGTTATGGGATTTTACGATTTTTAGAAATATTTTTTATACAAAGAGTTAAATTTAATTATTTAATTATTAGTGTAGGTGTTATAGGAAGATTATTAGTAAGATTAATTTGTTTAATTCAAATTGATATAAAAAGGCTTGTTGCTTATTCATCAGTAGTTCATATAAATATATTAATATGTTCAATATTAACATTATTAAAAATAGGGTTTGTTAGATCATATATTTTAATAATTTCTCATGGATTATGTTCATCAGGATTATTTTTTATAGTTAATTTATATTATGAACGTTCTTATAGGCGATTAATATTTTTTAATAAAGGGATATTGAATATTATACCTTCATTAAGGATTTGATGATTTTTTTTATGTTCTGCTAATTTTTCTTTTCCATTTTCTTTGAATTTTATCAGGGAAATTTATATAATTAGAGTTTTAATTGGGTGAGATTTATGTATGATAATTTATTTAATAATTATTTGTTTTTTTAGAAGGGCTTATTCATTATATTTATATTCTTACATTCAACATGGTAGGATTTATATTGAAGAAATAAGTATAAATATTTATTTAAAAGATTATATAATTTTATTAATTCATATTAAACCATTAGTTTTATTAATTTTAAATTTATGTTTATTATATTAATTTTTAAAGGGTTTAAGTAGTTTATTTATAAAATATTAATTTGTGGAATTAAAGAAATTTATTTTATCTTAAATAATTAATAATTTATTAATTTATTCATTTATTATATTTATATTATTTATTTTATTTATTTTTTTAAGATTTTATTATTATTATATAGATTTAGGTGTAATAATAGAGTGATTATTATTTAATTTTAATTCTATTAATATAGAATTTTATTTGTTATTTGATTGATTATCGTGCTTATTTATTAGAGTTGTTATATTAATTTCTTCAATAATTATATTATATAGAATAATTTATATAAGCATAGAAATTTATATTGATCGATTTATTAAATTAGTAATTTTGTTTATTTTATCAATAATTATAATAATTATTAGACCAAATTTAATTAGAATTTTATTTGGATGAGATGGGCTTGGTCTTATTTCATATTGTTTGGTAATTTTTTATCAAAATTATATATCTTATAATTCTGGATTAGTTACGGTTTTATGTAATCGAATTGGTGATATTGGTTTATTAATATCTATTGGATTAATATATATTTATGGTAGATGAAATATTTATTTTATACAAAGATCTGATAAGTTAGTTTTAATTATACTTTTTTTAGCCTCAATTACTAAAAGAGCTCAAATTCCTTTTTCTGTGTGATTACCTATAGCTATAGCAGCACCTACACCTGTATCTGCTTTAGTTCATTCTTCTACGTTGGTTACGGCTGGTATTTATTTAATAATTCGATTTAATAAGATTTTAATTAATAGAATAATAGATAAAATTTTATTATGTGTATCAGTTTTTACTATATTTATATCAGGATTAATAGCAAATTTAGAGAATGATTTAAAAAAAATTATTGCATTATCTACTTTAAGTCAATTAGGTCTTATAATAATAATTTTAAGATTAGGATTAAATTATTTATCTTTTTATCATTTGTTGACTCATGCAATTTTTAAATCACTATTATTTATATGTGCTGGAATTATAATTCATTTAATAAATAATAATCAAGATATTCGATTTTGTGGTAATATGAATGAATATATTCCATTTACTATAGTAAGTTTTTATATATCAAGAATAGCGTTAATAGGATTTCCATTTATAGCAGGGTTTTATTCTAAAGATTTAATTATAGAATCAATTTATTTAATAAATATTAATATATTTTTATTATTGATAATAATTTTATCTATTTCTTTAACTGTTTCATATTCATTTCGATTATTTTATTATATTTATTTTGGTGAGAATAATAGAAGATGTAGATTTTTTTATTATAAAGAAAGAAAATTGATAAATTTTTCTATAATTATTTTAATAAGATTAAGATTGTTTAGGGGTTCAATATTAACTTGATTATTTTTTTTTGATAATTATTTTATTCTATTAAAAGTTAATATAAAATTATTAACAATTTTTATATTAATATTAGGTATTATTTTAGGTAATTTTATATATTTAAAAAATTTTTTAAATTTATATTATTATAGATTTTTTTTTAGATCTATATGATTTTTAAATTATATATTTATATGAATTTATAAGCCATTTTTTAATTTAGGTAATAATATATATAAAATAGATAAAAGTTGAGTTGAATTTTCAAGAAAAAATTTAGTTTTAAGAGTAGTTAAGGAAATTATATTTATACAAATAAATTATTATAAGATTTTTATGTTTGTTTTTATTGTAGTTTATTTATTAATAATAATTTTTTTAATTATTTAAAAATATAAATAAATTATTAAATTTATAATTAAAAATAAATATTTAATTAAATTAAATTAAAAATTAATTTATTTATATTTATATAGTTTATTTAAAAGCATAATATTGAAGATATTAGGAAGATAAATTTGATTTATTTATAAATAATAATTAAATTTATATTATTTTTATAATGAAAATATAATGTTTTATTTAAACTATATAAATTTATTATTTAAAAAAATTAATATAAATAAAAATAAATAATTTAATAGTAATTAATATAAAATAATTTATGAAGTAAAATGAATTTTTTTTCATTTATTATTGAATTAGAAGTTCAATTATTATTACTTCAGAATAGTTTAAAATTAAAATTGTGTATAATTAATTAACTGGAATATTTTAAATTCATTTTAATTATTAACAATAATTAACCTCTATTTGGTTTCAGTTAAATAAATATTAATTATATAAAATAAAAAATATTCTTTTATATTATATTAAAATAATAAATTTTTAAGTCGAAATTAAATGTAAATTTACTTTAAAAGAATATATAAAATAATTTATAAGATTTATATATTAAATATAGAAGATATAATTTTTAAATGCAATTTAAATGTTATAAATTAACTAAAATCCTATAGTAGAATTTATGTTTTTAGTATTTTCAATCGATAGATTTTTCTATATATTCAATAATTAAACCAACAATTAGAATAAATAAAAATAAAGATGATGAGAATAATATAATTTTATTTATAGAGAATAATATATAAACTAAGGGGATTAATAAAGTAATTTCAATATCAAAAATTAAGAAAATTAATCTAATTAAAAAGAATTGAATTCTAAAAGGTATACGTGATTTAGATAAAGGATCAAACCCACATTCGAATGGAGAAATTTTTTCTCGGTTTTTATAAAGTTTAAATGATATTAAAAAATTTAATGTTAAAATTATTATTGATAATATAATAAATATAATTGATATAATTAAAATAGAAAAAATTATTTATATTAAGATAACGTTAATTTTTTTAATTGGAAATTAAATGTAATTGTATATACTATATAAATTTTTAAAAATTATTAAAATTATTTATATTAAATGGAGTTTAAGTTAATTAATATCTTCATCAATAAATTGAGATATATAAGAATAATCAAATTACATCTACAAAGTGTCAATATCATGCAGCAGCTTCAAATCCAAAGTGATGAGTTTTACTAAAGTGTAGGTAATTTATTCGTAAAAGGCAGATAAAAAGGAATATAGTTCCAATAATAACGTGTAATCCATGGAATCCTGTAGCAATAAAAAATGAAGATCCATAAATTGAGTCAGCAATAGAAAAAGGTGATTCATAATACTCAATAATTTGAAGTAAGGTAAAATATAAGCCTAATATAACTGTTAAAATTAATCTTTTATTTCTTTCAAAGAAATTTTTATTTAATATAGAATGGTGAGATCATGTAATTGTTATTCCTGAAGAAATTAAAATAATTGTATTTATCAATGGAATATCAAATGGATTAAAAGGTTTAATTCCTTGAGGTGGTCATAATTGTCCAATTTCTATAGAAGGTGCTAATGAAGAATGAAAATAGGCTCAAAAGAAAGAGATAAAAAAGAAGATTTCTGAAATAATAAAAAGAATTATACCTATTCGAAGACCTTTAAAAACTAATAAAGTATGAGAACCTTGAAAGGTTGATTCTCGAATTACATCTCGTCATCATTGATATATACATAATAACGTACAGGGTATTGAAATTAAAATTAAATAATTTATTTTATGAAATCATATAATTATAGAAATTAAATTATTGAATAATCTAAAAGAAATAATAATTGGTCAAGGACTAATAGATACTAGATGAAATGTATGATTTTGATTAATTTTTGTCATATATTTATATATAATAATTAATTTATATTTAAATTTATAAAATTATATAGTTAAATTTCTCTTCTATATAATGTTGATAAAATTGAAAATACATAAGCTTGAATAATTGAAACAGAAATTTCTAAAATTAAAAGAAGAAATTGAGAGAAAATTATAATTGTAAAAATTAATTTATTATTAATAATTTCTCCTGAAGATCCTAATAGGGATAATAATAAATGTCCTGCAATTATATTTGCAGTTAAACGAATAGCTAAAGTAAAAGGACGAATTATTAAACTAATTGATTCGATAATCACTATAAAAGGTATAAAGATAAATGGGGTTCCTTGAGGAGTAAGATGAGCAAAAAGTTCATTTAAATAATTGAATATTCTGTATAAGATTATAGAAATTCAAAGAGTTAATGATAAAGATAAACAGAATCTTAATTGTCTAGAAATTGTAAAAATATAAGGGAATAGTCCTATTAAATTAGAAATAATAATTAAAGAAAATAGTCTCAAAAAAATAATTAAATTTGAATATGAATAATTAATTAAAATTTTAAATTCTTTAAATAAAAAGTTTATTAATAAATTTCATATTATAATGTATCGTGAGGGAATTAATCAAAATTGATAAGGAAATATAAAAAAAATTATTAAAATTCTTAATCAATTTAAGGAAAATATTAATCTAGTTGAAGGATCAAAGATAGAGAATAAGTTTATTATCATTTTCAAATTCATTTAATTTTTATATGGTTTTTTAAAGTTAAGGAATTTATTAATGAATAAGGATAGGGAATAAATAAAAAATAAATTATTCTTAAAGTAAAATAAAGAATAATTATAGATGAAATTAAAGTTAATGTTCATATTATTGGTATTATATGAGGAATAAAAGAATATTTTTTTAAATATAAAATATTTTTAAATTGACAATTTAATGTTATTTGAAAATTAAACTAATTCTTTCATTAAAAATAGATGTTAAACTATTATAATTGATTTAAAAAATCAAAACTTACAATTCGGTCATTTAATGTTATAAATTATTATTTATTTAATAAATAATTTAATAAAATTATAAAAATAATAAAATTTTTTTTAATTAATTTAAAAAATTTTTTAATAGAATGATTTTAATCAATTTTTAAAATTAATAAAGTTAGTTGATTCAATTACAATAGGTATAAATCTATGATTTATCCCACAAATTTCTGAACATTGTCCAAAGAATAATCCAGGACGATTTATAAGTAATAATGATTGATTAAGACGTCCAGGGGTTGAATCTATTTTGATTCCTAAAGAAGGAACGGTTCAGGAGTGGATTACATCTATGGAGGTTGTTAATATTCGAATAGGAAAATTGAAAGGTAAAATACATCGATTATCTACATCTAGTAAATGAAATTCATTTATATTAAGTTCGTTAAGAGGAATTATAAATGAATTAAAATCAATATTTAAAAAATCAGAATATTCGTATCTTCAGTATCATTGATGTCCAATTGATTTAATGGTAATTTTATTATTAAATATTTCATCTGTTAAGTATAAAATTTTAATTGATGGGATAGCAATAAAAATTAGAATTAATATAGGAGTAATTGTTCAGATTAATTCAATTGTATGGCCTTGTAGAAGAAATCGATTAATAAATTTATTATTAATTAGGCTAGATAAAATAAAAAGGATTAATAAAGTAATAAAAGTTAAAATTATTATAGTAAAATCATGAAAAAAAATTATTATATCATATGTAGGTGAATTTGAATTTTGTAAAGTTAATAATCATGTATTAATTTTTAATAAAAGTATATGATTTAACTTTATTTATGGGGTTTAAATCCATTGCACTTAGTCTGCCATATTAAAAAAATTTATAGATATAGAATTTATTTAATTAAATTGAAGGAATTTCATTATATCTGTGATTAAGTGGAGGATAGGAATTTAATCATTCTATAGAAGAATTTAAAAAAAATAAATTTATAATTATTCGTTTAGATGATAGAGCTTCTCAGATTAAAAATATTAAAAAAATTAATCTAGTAATAGAAATAAAAGATCCAATTGAAGAAATAATATTTCATGAAAGATAAGAATCTGGATATTCAGAGTAACGTCGAGGCATTCCTCTTAGCCCTAAAAAGTGTTGAGGAAAGAATGTTAGATTTACTCCAATAAATATAGAGATAAATTGAATATTTAATAGGTAATTATTTAATGAGAATCCAGTTATTAAAGGAAATCAATGAATAAAACTTGCAATAATTGCAAAAACTGCTCCTATCGATAAAACATAATGAAAATGAGCTACAACGTAATATGTATCATGAAGAATAATATCAATTGATGAATTAGAAAGTATTACACCTGTTAATCCTCCTATAGTAAATAAAAAAATAAATCCTATTGATCATCAAAGAGATGAATTATTATTGATTTTTGTTCCATGTAGAGTTGTAATTCATCTAAAAATTTTAATTCCAGTAGGGATAGCAATAATTATAGTTGCAGAAGTAAAATAAGCTCGTGTATCAACATCTAAACCAATTGTAAATATATGATGAGCTCAAACAACAAATCCTAAAAATCCGATTGCTATAAGAGCATAAATTATTCCTAAAGCTCCAAAAGTTTCTTTTTTTCCTCTTTCATTTATAATAATATGAGAAATTAATCCAAATCCTGGTAAGATTAAAATATATACTTCTGGATGGCCAAAAAATCAAAATAAATGTTGATATAAAATTGGATCACCCCCTCCTGAAGGATCAAAAAATGAAGTATTTAAATTTCGATCAGTTAATAGTATAGTGATAGCTCCTGCTAAAACCGGTAAAGATAATAGGAGTAAGATAGCTGTGATTAAAATTGATCATACAAGTAAGGGAATTTTATCGATAGAAAGATTTTTATGATGTATATTAAGAATTGTTGAAATAAAATTAATTGCTCCTAAAATTGAGGATATACCTGCAATATGAAGAGAAAAAATTGTTAAGTCTACAGAAGGACCATTATGAAAAATATTTGAAGCTAAAGGGGGGTAAATAGTTCACCCTGTTCCTGTGCCATCATTAATAAAATTTCTTAAAAGTAAAAGAGTAATAGAAGGGGGTAAAAGTCAAAATCTTATATTATTTATACGAGGGTAAGCTATGTCTGGAGATCCTAATATTAAAGGAATTAAAAAATTTCCAAATCCACCAATTATAAATGGTATTACTATGAAAAAAATTATAATAAAAGCGTGATTAGTTACTAAAGAATTATAAATTTGATCATTATTGATTAATGAATTTGATGAGCCTAATTCTAAGCGAATAATTATACTTATAGAAGATCCAATTATTCCTGCTCAAATAGCAAATAAAAAGTAAAGAATACCAATATCTTTATGATTTGTAGAATATAATCATTTATTCAT